TTCTATCTTTATCCATGGATCCTTTCCTAATACTCATTAAATTGGAAGTATTGATCCAATTAAAAAAAAGATTATGTTTCGCAATTAAATAATCCAATTTGTCAATTTTTAATTGACCCTTGGATACAAATCACGAGAATGTATATTCTTCCTCGAATCCTTCGTTGAGAGGTAAAGGATTAAATCCTTTTAAGAAAAAAAGTTTTTTTTCGGAATATGAATCAAATCAAACCGAGAGATCCCTTAACTATAAAAGGGATTAATAAAACGAATCCCACTTTTACCACTAAACTATACCCGCTACAATGCGATTATTGTATATAAATGAAACTTTTGTCGAACAAAAAAAGGTAATCGGACGTAATCAAGATAGGATCCAAAACAAAATAATGATGAAAATTATAGCATTGGTGTGTTTGTTTTGGTTTTGTCATGTTAGTAGACCTAATCAGATTAGTAAAAGAACACTCCTAATTCAAAATTAAAAGAAAGAAAGAACAAGTTCTTTCTTTTGCTGGAGGATTTTTGACAGAACAGGTAGGGCTCGATAAAACTATTTATGTTATGACATAAGAATGCATTGCACAACAATCCACAGTTCCTTATTTTTTTTTTCTTTTTTTCCAGTAAAGGAAAAAAAAGAAGGAAAGAAAAGAAAGAATAATAATAATACAATAAAAAATGACACTTTGATTCTATAGAATGAAATTCCATATCATAGGAATGGAAAGATTCCTTCTTCTGATTGTTGTTTCAATAATCAATAATAAGCACTTTTGTTTTCAAACAAATCATTTTATCTATGATTTGGAATGGAACAAAAAATGGCCCGGCTAGGTACTGACCAGGCCAGGCCGTGAAAAGAAAAAAAGCTCTTTCGGAAGAAGAGGTATTCTTGCTTTTTTCTTTTTTTTTTATTCGAAATATCTCTTTAGAACCTTTTCTTTATCTAAATGGGATTGCTTATAAAAGTAGTATATATTAAAGTTGTATATATCAATATAGTCAAAAAAAGAATAAAGAGAGATAAAGAAAGGATTTTTTTCAAGCCTTATTTTTTGTGTAATGTAAGATAGTAATTATCCTTTTTCAATTGGGAGAGATGGCTGAGTGGACGAAAGCGTCGGATTGCTAATCCGTTGTACGAGTTTTTCGTACCGAGGGTTCGAATCCCTCTCTTTCCGTTTCCGTTGATGACTTGGTATTTTATTTATTTTTTTTTCAAAACCTTTCCCTTGTTTTTGTTTTTTTTTTTTATTTAATATAATAAATAAGGATGTACAATAGATAAAATCCGAAGTAAGAACATTGAAAAATTAAGCAAGTAAAAAGAAAGGCCTTTTTATTCTTCACGTCCAGGATTACGTCCTGGATCATTAGATAGGAATCCAAAGATGAAGAGAGAAACAAAAAATATCACTACTGTGTAAACAAAGAGTTTGAGAGTAAGCATTACACAATCTCCAAGATCTTTTTTTTTTTGAAAAAAAAAGAGAATAGATTCTCCATTTTTCTACCCCATATCCTATTTTGACACCAATAAACGAAATGGTTTCTCGAAATCAAAAATCAAAAAGAATTTTCAGAAATTCATTTGGAATAAGAGTCGAGTCTTTTATTAAAAAAAAATATCTTTCCTATTTTGGGATGACTCTAAAAGGGTTTTTCAATAAATGAAAAAGAATCAGAATGAGGAAAGGAAAGAGAGTGAGTCAGATTTCTTGCAGCTATCTAAGAATTGTTTGAATCGAGGGTTCATGCTGTGAGACTTATCCGATCTTATCCATTGTTCGATTTTTTTTTTTCGAATAAATCATGTCTAGGACAGTATTAAAGATCTCATCGAAAACTTACAGCAGCTTGCCAAACAAAGGCTAAGAGAAAAAAGAGAAGGGGTATTACTGGCATAAAATCTACGATTGGATTCAAAAAAGCGTAGGCCTCCGGCAATTTGACTAAGAAAAAACTACTCGAATAAAGGGTGGAATGAAGACAGATACAGATCAAACTAAAGATATTAAGCATAACAAACATTTTTTTTTCTTGGAAATTGTATTTTGATTGAGTTATTGTTATTGATAATTGATATCCCTTAAAAATGAAAAAAAAAGAGTAAGGTATACCAAAAAATCCTTCTTTGAACTCAACCAATCAAAAATCCTTCAATTCTTACATTAAAAAAGAATAGAAGAAATCATACTTTTATACAATATCTTAATTGAATTATATGTAATGATCAATAAATTCAGTTTCATTGTATCTCTACACGTGTCAAAACCCTAGGAACAATAGAGTCCATAGATATTTTGGATTGGAATTGACGAATAACAAAAAACAATACTAGTGTTTATTAGTATTGAATAGAAATCGAAATGGGGCGTGGCCAAGTGGTAAGGCAATGGGTTTTGGTCCCGCTATTCGGAGGTTCGAATCCTTCCGTCCCAGGGAATACCTATTATCTATATAGATAGAAATATCTATTATCAGAATAAAGAAAGGTTGTCTTTTTGAACTGTCTTCTTTACTCTTTAAGAGTCAAATATTGGATATTATGTGATTCTTGTTTCTGATTTTTAATGATTCTATTCTTCTTTAAATCCTATTTTTTCACAAATTAAATTCAAATAAGATAGATATAGATGGAACTTAATCGAGTTGTGATCTAGGAACATAGATTCGAAGAATTGGAAATAAAGAAAAAGGGGGATTGCAAAAGAAAGAGGTTGAATGCGCTTTTCATCGTATGTCCATCCCCTTATACTTTGAATATTCATATTGAAGTTTAAGTTAGTTACTTCAAAAAGTCTTACGTGCCATATAATAAGAATTAATTAACAATGTAAGATATCAATTTCACTAGCTGTGCTTGTACAAATTGGATTAAGAAATAATCAATTACATACATATAACATATCTATTTTCTTTGAACCTCATTTTTAGGTATTTCATTTCGTATTTGATTTGGTTCTCATAAATAATTGTAAATATATGGAATAATATAGACAGGGGGTAATTCATACATTCTATATTCTATTCTCCTTACTTTAAATAAAAATTATTGAACGAACCCCCACCAGTCAAAGAAACTACGCGTAAAATGAGGAAATGCTTAATGTATTATTGTTGTTCTATTTCAGTGATAACGTTTTTTGGTTTTTTGAAAAAGATTTTTGATCCGTTCATTTGAAATATTCTATATTGAATATTCATAATTCATTCCACTGACAATTGTTCAGTCTATCTGATAGAGGGAATTCTTTTTTTTTTTTTTTTTATGATTTTCTTTTTCAGTATGAAATGAAAGAAAAAGAGCCTAAATCTTCCTTTACATCAATTTTTTTTATCCACTCCACGAAAAAAAGAAATAAATTTCTTTTTCTATCTATCTATATTTTTTTAATCACTGAGATTTAGGTTTAATTCAAAGATAGATTATTTATGATGATAAATGTAATCTTTAGTAAAACTTTATTCATCAAATAGTGATATCCGGGTAGGTTTTTTTTTCAATTCAATAACTATTTGAATTTAATGATTTCTTATGAGTATTTAATATTCGAAGAAGTCTAAGATTGTTGAATATATCCTCTCAAGTTACTTGAAGATGCAATGTAGATTTAATACAAAGAGCTTTTTTCTTTCTAATATTTAGAAATTAATAATTAATAAATAAAATAAAAATATTGCATTCATCCAATAAAAAGAAAATCGAGGGTGAAATTGAATTCTTTCTAAGACTTCTTTAGAAAGCAATGTAACGACCGAACAAATGACTATTCATGATTCCCTAATTGAATCAATTACATATCAGTTCCAAACTAGAGGAATGTTATGGTAAAACTTCGTTTGAAACGATGTGGTAGAAAGCAACGTGCGACTTGAAGGACATGATCAGTTGTGGATTCTTACACCCACCCTTTTGATTCTATTTGATTCTATAGGAATGAAGGTGCTCTTAGCTCGACATCCTTTGTTCTGTTCCACTAGAAACCTCATTTTTTCTTGGGTTGTAGTGTAAACAGTATGTGATGTAGCTCGAGTAGAAAGTATTGATTCATTTCTCAGGGCAAGGATCTAGGGTTAGTGCCAATTAATAAGTTGGAACAACTTCGTAAGTGTAGTCTATTTTCGATTTCTAAATCGAAAGGATCCAATTCGAGCAAGTTTCAAATCCAAAAAAGGAAAATTTGTTGGAATTAGTGAAACTCTTTTGATCCAAAGTGTATCGTGCGGGAATCAACCGTTTATGATTCTTTGATAGAAATAAATCAGAAAAAGGGGCATGTTGCTGCCATTTTGAAACGATTAAAAATCACCGAAGTAATGTCTAAACCCAATGATTCAAGGCAAAGAGAAAATATTTTTGAACAAGGAAATATCTTTTTTTTAATTGTCTCGACAACTAGATCAAGAATAAGGAGTCCGAATAGATTCTAAATGAGACAAAGAAAAAGGGGTTAGAGACCACTCAAAAAATCAAATGCCTAAGGGTTTTCTTTTGAGCTATTTCAGAGTTACTCAACTTGAGTTTTGAGAATACAAATTCTTTTTTTTGATAAAGAAAAAAAAGTATTAAATAATCATAGTCTAATTTATTTGATTTAATGCTTTTATAGATACATTAGAATTGTATACATAGACATATCTATATTCTAATTTCTCGAGCCGTACGAGGAAAAAACTTCGTATACGTTTCTAGGGGGGGTTCTAGTTTATCTACGTCTATCCCAATGAGCCGTTTATCGAATCGTTGCAATTGATGTTCGATCCCGAAGAGAAGGAAGAGATCTTCGGAAAGTGGGTTTTTATGATCCGATAAATAATCAAACGTATTTAAATATTTCTGCTATTCTCTATTTTCTTGAAAAAGGCGCTCAACCTACAGGAACTGTTTATGATATTTTAAAGAAGGCGGGGGTTTGTTTTTACAGAATTTCGTCTTAATTAAAGGAAAGTCAATTAATGAAATACAAAAGAAGAGGGTGTGGGTGATTCGTATATAGCTTTGTATAAGTATAAGTTTTTTTTTTCTACTATACTTTCCCCACTCCCTTCCTCTTCTTTTGCTCTATTTATACTTTTTTTTTTATTGTATTCTTTTCTAACTATTCATATTGACAACAGTGTATTGAACAAATATAATTCGATCGTGTAGAAAGGGATCTATTTATCTTTCTTATATTTTTCTTTCTTAGATTTCGTTTTTTTATTTTACTTCATTCACAATAAAAAAAATATCTATATATATGGGTTCGTTCGATTTTTTGTGATACAAACAAGAAGTCTTTTTTGGTTAAAAAAAAATGGATAACATAAACGAGAAGAGTCAATCTATCAAAATTGCTTTTTTTTTTTTTATCTGAAAATTTGATTATTCTTATTGGATCTCTTTATTTTTATTTTTTAGATTCATAATTTTAGAATCAATTTGAATTTTATTGCTAGTTCGATGTTTTGATTGCGTCGTGCAATTGAATTTCTTTATTTTTTCCAATTGTATCTACATATCCTAATTTTTTTTCGGGTTGCTAACTCAACGGTAGAGTACTCGGCTTTTAAGTGCGGCTAGCATATTTTACACATTTATATGAAGTAACGGATTCGTTCATACCTTCGGTAGAGTTTGTAAGACCACGACTGATCCTGAAAGGAATGACTGGAAAAAACAGCATGTCGTATCAATAGAGAATTCTGAAAATATTTCATTCTTACTGGATCGGTTCAAAACCTTGTTTGAATTCTTAGTGAGAAAAAAATGAAATTAATTCAGAGTTGGGTCGAATGAATAAATGGATAGAGTCCTATGACCTCAATTAATTATAAAGAAAGAAAAAGCAACGAACTTCTGTTCATAATTTCTTAATTTGACTGATTACCCGATCTAATTACACGTTAAAAAGATATTAGTACCTGGTACGGGAAGGGCTTTTCCATGAATGGATGATTATCCATTTTTTAATGAGTCCTAACTATTAGCTATTTCCTATTCTAGGTTGTACATAAATGTGTAGAAGAAGCGGCATATTGATAAAGATATTTTTTTTTCCAAAATCAAAAGAGCGATTGGGTTGAAATGAAAAATAAAGGATTTCTAATCCATCTTCTTATCCTATAACGAATATAAACTAATTCGATTAAAAAAGAGAGGATAGAGAGTCCGTTAATGAGTCTACCTGTCTACGAGGTATTTATTCTTTTCTTACTAGAATACCTTGTTTTGACTGTATCGCACGATGTATCATTTGATAACCAATAAATCCCCTACCTTTTTTTTTCTTTTTGGGGTCAAATCAAATTTCCAATGGAGGAATTTCAAGGATATTTCGAACTAGATAGATCTCGACAACATGACTTCCTATACCCACTTCTTTTTCGAGAGTATATTTATGCACTTGCTCATGATCATGGTTTAAATAGCTCGATTTTGTTCAAAAATGCAGGTTATGACAAGAAATTTAGTTCAATAGTTGTGAAACGTTTAATTACTCGAATGTATCAACAGAATCCTTTGATTTTTTCAGCTAATGATTCTATCCAAAATCCATTTTTTGGGCACAACAAGAATTTGTATTCTCAAATTATCTCAGAGGGATTTGCAGTCATTGTGGAAATTCCATTTTCATTTTCCCTACGATTAGTATCTTCTTTAGAAAGGAAAGAAATAGCAAAATCGCATAATTTACGATCAATTCATTCCATATTTCCTTTTTTAGAGGACAAATTTTCACATTTAGATTATGTGTCGGATGTGCTAATACCCTATCACATCCATCTAGAAATCTTGGTTCAAACCCTTCGCTACTGGGTGAAAGATGCCTCTTCTTTGCATTTATTACGTTTCTTTCTCCACGAGTATTGGAATAGTCTTATTACTCCAAAGAAACATATTACCCTTTTTTCAAAAGGTAATCCAAGATTATTCTTGTTCCTATATAATTCTCATATATGTGAATACGAATCCATCTTTCTTTTTCTCCGTAATCAATCTTCTCATTTACGGTCAACATCTTCTGGAATCTTTTTTGAGCGAATCTATTTCTATGTAAAAATAGAACATTTTGCCAAAGTCTTCTTTGATAATGATTTTCAGTGCATCCTATGGTTCTTCAAAGATCCTTTCATGCATTATGTTAGATATCAAGGAAAATCAATTCTGGCTTCAAAAGATACGCCTCTTCTGATGAATAAATGGAAATATTACCTTGTTACTTTATGGCAATATCATTTTTATGCGTGGTTTCAACCAGGAAGGATCGATATAAACCAATTATGCAAGTATTCTCTTGACTTTTTGGGCTATCGTTCAAGCGTACCACTAAATTCTTCAGTGGTACGAAGTCAAATGCTAGAAAATTCATTTCTAATAAATAATGCTATGAAGAAGTTCGAGACAATAGTTCCAATTATTCCTCTGATTGGATCATTGTCTAAAGCGAATTTTTGTAACACATTAGGGCATCCCATTAGTAAACCGACCCGGGCTGATTCATCAGATTCTGA